TACATAATTATTATGGCCGATAACCCGAGCGAATAGCGAGTTATTCATATTAGATTGTTCGATAGGTACGAACAATATCAATTCTAACTAGAAAACTAGCTATAAAAATAGAAAACTTTTCATCACTTTTTTCATCACTTTTTCTTTAGCCTCCCGGCTCGAAGAATTTTTTTTTGTTTTTGTGAGGGGGCTGTTAAAAATAAATAATATAATACGATAAACATATAACATATATATCTATTCATGTTTGCGAAAAAGGCACTCCCATCTTTTTTCTGATATTTCTACCGGACTAGATTAAATCAATGAATTGAAACGAATCAAATCAATCGATTGGTTTTTTTAGACTATGCTTAATGGATATTTTTAGTTCATAATTCTCTTTAGACTCTAATTCCCCATTTCTATAAGTATAAGAATTCTAACATTCTTTTCCAGTTTTAGATCTCTCAACAACAACCTCTTACTCCGTAAATCTATTACAAATTCATAAATCCTCTAAGGGATTTTTATATTTGATTATATGTTGTATACCCGCTATGCACAAAACACAAAAAAGGACAGTTATTCTATTTTCATCGTAGAACGATTATTCGATTATTTTTCCTCTTTTGATCATAATTTAATCAAAACTTCTCTAATTTTGCTAATCTATCCTAATCCGTAGGATAAATTTTTTGATTCTTCAACTTCGATGAAATCGGAATAATTCTTTTTATTTTTATACTTTATTCTTATACTAATGAATTTGGATGAAATCAAATAGGATTGAAATATTTCTTTTTTTTTTCTTGATTCCTGCCAAAAAAATTGAAGTAAAGTAGAGGGCTATATCTTTTTTTTTTTTAATGGAATGGGTCTGCTTTTATGTTATTTTGTACTGTACACTTCCTTTGTTTGTGAGATCATTTTATTTTCTCACGAGGGGTAATGAAAAGAGTTATAGAATGGATTGCTACCTATGCCTAGATCGCGGATAAATGGAAATTTTATTGATAAGACCTTTTCAATCGTAGCCAATATCTTATTACGAATAATTCCGACAACTTCAGGAGAAAAAGAGGCATTTACTTATTACAGAGATGGTGCGATTTGATTATTATATAATATATATATTTTTTTTTTTTGACTTTATTTACTTTAATGCTCTCAGTCTTAGGAAAAAGACACATGATTCAGAATAGAAAAAAAAAGACTATTGAAAACAAAAAAGAAATCTACGCTTGTTGAAGGTGAAGTTTATAAATAAAGCAATTCCTTCTGTCGTGTATCCCCGATTAATGCAACCTCAGATGCTTCAATTGTTGATTCGAGTATTGAGCGAAAGGTTACACCTATGGGTCTGTATTGTGGGTCAACCCTACTACACTAGTACCAATAGGCGGCATAGAGGAAGAAGCACTACACCTAGGAATCAACAACACGAAAACTTTGTTATAAATGATTCCCTTTCTTTATCGGGATCGGAACTAAGAGAAATGGTTGGGACAACAAACATCCATCTTGTTCGTACTTTGGATACCCATATAACCATCGAAGATTGTTGAAGTGACTAATTCCTGGAAATTAAGGAGCGTTGAGAACAAAGAAATTGTTGGAGTTTCCTTTTTTTATCTAGTACGAACACGCTTGATGTTAAGAAAAGATCTTTTGCAAGAGGGTTGGCTAGGGATTTCTTGTAAAAACATTAGCCCCGCTCAGTTCATAATGACAATATTTCGACCTTTTTTTTAATTCCATAGATTATTCTCATTATGCACATAAAGGAGGAGCCGTATGAGGTGAAAATCTCACGTACGGTTTTGGAACGGAGAATTCTTTGAATCGAATGACGACCGTAACGGATGTCGGCTCAATCCGAAGGAAATTATGCGGAAGCCTTACAGAATTATTATGAAGCTATGCGACTAGAAATTGATCCCTATGATCGAAGTTATATACTCTATAACATAGGCCTTATCCACACAAGTAACGGAGAACATACAAAAGCTTTAGAATATTATTTTCGAGCACTAGAACGAAACCCGTTCTTACCACAAGCTTTTAATAATATGGCTGTGATCTGTCATTACGTGCGACTATCTCCACTATAGAAATAAAAAAAGGAAAGAAAGAGCAAATACGCTAGTAAATGAATATGCTAGTAAATAAATACGCTAGTAAATAAAATACTAGAAAAAAAAAATAGGCTTTCTACATATTGCATCGTCCAAAAAACGATTTTTATCAGCTGTAACAAAAAAAGAAACTTCATAGAAGTCGAAATATGAAGAAAAATATATGCCTAGATACTTTATTCTATGGATAAAGGATCTAATTGATAGAGGAAGCGCCGTAAAGATCAATTAGCGAGGTTTTGGGCCGATACAATAAATAAGAACTGCTTATTTATGTCATGATATGAGATAAAAATTAGGAATCAACTTATGTAATAGAGCCGATCCCCTAAGTTATTGAGCAGCGGTGTAGCATCAGATCCCAAAGACAGTAAGTCTTTTTT